TCCCTTTTCTGACGAATCATTTAGTTTTATGATTTCATCAATTAATAAAGTTACCAAATGAATTGTAATTACAATGGAAACGATCGAAAAGGAAATATGAGTTAATATATGCTCTAAAGTTGAAAATATCATAAAATAATAATTATTTTAAAAAGGAGGAATCCTGAAATATAAATAAGGAATTGAATTCATTCTAGAATTTATATAATCTATTGTATCTCTTTTCGAAGAAGGTCTGCCGCTACTCGGACTCGAACCGAGATGCTCTAGCACTGCTTCCTAAGAGCAGCGTGTCTACCGATTTCACCATAGCGGCTTGTTCGAATTCATAATAGCCTATTCATAGTCAATCGTCGAGATTTAAGGAGTCAACTCAATGAATCAATGAAATCCTTTTTTTTAGTAAAGTAGTAAAGATTAAATAGTAAAGATTACATTATAAGGTTCATTATTCTGGGGTATGGGTTTTATTTACTTTAGTGCTTTGGTGTAGTTTATGCTCTTCTATAATTCAATAGAATCGAAACTCTTGAAACTAGAAGGTTCAATCCTCTAGTTATTGATAGAACTATAAAGATTTCTTTTTTTTTTGTAAAGAAGATTTATATATATATATTTCCTAAAAGTGAAAAATGTATTTTACCAATGAACACAAAAAAAGACCCCCTTTTTTACTCAAAACTGACACATTATTTAGAAAAAAAAATTCCAGGCTTTTGTCGATTGGGTTGAAAGAGACAGATATATGGGAAATTCATATATTCTAATAGATTCAGATAAATAAATAAAAATAATAAGTCAGAAAGTTACACAAAAAGTTTTCAAAATAAATGAATTTTTTTTTAACACTTAAATTTACTATATTTACTATATATTTACTATATATTTACTATATATAGAATATATAGATTCTATATAAAAACTTCGATTATTGTAATTGTGACAAATAAGTTGATGGGGAAAAAGACTCCCCACCCCAAAACAAGAAAATATACTAAAAAGGCTCAAGCTTTGTATCTTGTCTTTATTATTCTTTTTTGAAAAGCTTTTTATAATTTATTAACTCCTAAACCGAAGAATTCTTATTATAAATTATACATCTTATTATAATATAATTATACATATCCTAAAGCGAAGCGAGTTCTAGTTCATATTGATTAGCCACAAACAAGAGGTTTGTTAATAGGAAATTAACAATGAAATGGGCCTATTTTTCGATTAAAATTATTACAATGTTTTATTTTATGACTTATTTTTTTGTCGCACAAAAAAACTTTTTGAGTTTCCGGTAGAAAGGGATTTCCCTAATGACAACGCTTTTAAGGCTGCCCAATATCCCTTCCCCTTCCAAATATTTTTACGAATACGCTTTTTTGATATAGAAGTACGTTTTTTTGGAACTGCCATTTAAAAATTAAGAGGTTACTCATTGTTATAGTTGGATGTGAAAGACATCTATTGGTCAAAACGAATCTATCCATTATCTAGTGATTCTCTATATAATACAAAATTATACTAGAAAAATAGAATTTAAATTTTTTCAACAAAAAGAAATCTTAGTTATTTTTTTTATTAATTTTATTTTACCCCCCCTCCTTTTTTTTTTAGATAAAAATAAATATAAAAAATTTTTATCTAAAATATATTAAAATATATTATAGCGTTTCCTATATAAGAAAAATCTTAGTTACTAACTAAATTCGTTTTTTATGAGCAAGTTGGTCATATCATTTGCCCAATTGTAACTTCTTTATTTTAATATTTAAAGTATTTTGGAAAGACCCATAATAATATATAAAATTCGAAAAATAACTTTAAGTTAGTACATCTCTTGATTTTTTTATTGACCCCCTTTTGTTTTGATTGTTTTGAAATTGAAAGGGGGTAGGATCCGGTAAATCGGAAACAATCAATTAAGAATAAAAAAACTTTTTTATGGAACAGACATATCAATATGCGTGGATAATACCTTTCCTTCCACTTCCAGTTCCTATGTTAATAGGGGTGGGACTTCTTCTTTTTCCGTCGGCAACAAAGAGTCTTCGCCGTATGTGGGCTTTTCAAAGTGTTTTTTTGTTAAGTATAGTCATGATTTTTTCGATCAATCTGTCTATTCAGCAAATAAATGGCAGTTCTATATATCAATATGTATGGTCTTGGATCATCAATAATGATTTTTCTTTAGAGTTCGGTTACTTGATCGACCCACTTACTTCTATTATGTCAATATTAATCACTACTATTGGAATTATGGTTCTTATTTATAGTGATAATTATATGTCTTATGATCAAGGATATTTGAGATTTTTCGCTTATATGAGTTTTTTCAGTACTTCTATGTTAGGATTAGTTACTAGTTCTAATTTGATACAAATTTATATTTTTTGGGAATTGGTAGGAATGTGTTCATATCTATTAATAGGGTTTTGGTTCACACGGCCTGTTGCTGCAAATGCTTGCCAAAAAGCATTTGTAACTAATCGTGTTGGAGATTTTGGTTTATTATTAGGAATTTTAGGTTTTTATTGGATAACAGGGAGTTTCGAATTTCGAGATTTATTCAAAATATTCAATAACTTGATTTCTAATAATAATAATGAAGTCAATTTTTTATTTGTTACTTTATGTGCCGTTCTATTATTTGCCGGTGCGGTTGCTAAATCTGCACAATTTCCCCTTCATGTATGGTTACCGGATGCCATGGAGGGGCCTACTCCTATTTCGGCTCTTATACATGCGGCTACTATGGTAGCCGCGGGCATTTTTCTTGTAGCTAGGCTTATTCCTCTTTTCATAGTCATCCCTCACATAATGAATTTAATCTCTTTGGTAGGATTAATAACAATATTAGTCGGAGCTACTTTTGCCCTTGCTCAAAAAGACATTAAGAGAGGTTTAGCCTATTCCACAATGTCTCAATTGGGTTATATGATGTTAGCTCTAGGTATGGGGTCTTATCGAAGTGCTTTATTTCATTTGATTACTCATGCTTATTCGAAAGCATTATTGTTTTTAGGATCTGGATCAGTTATTCATTCAATGGAAACTCTTGTTGGATATTCTCCAAATAAAAGTCAGAATTTGGTTTTTATGGGGGGTTTAACAAAGCATGTTCCAATTACCAAAACCGCTTTTTTATTAGGTACACTTTCTCTTTGTGGTATTCCGCCTCTTGCTTGTTTTTGGTCCAAAGACGAAATTCTTAATGATACTTGGTTGTATTCACCAATTTTTGCAATAATTGCTTGGTTTACAGCGGGATTAACCGCATTTTATATGTTTCGAATCTATTTACTTACTTTTGAAGGACATTTAAACGTTAATTTTCAAAATTACAGTGGTAAAAAGAATACTCCCTTCTATTCAATATCTCTATGGGGTAAAGAAGATTCAAAAATTATTAACAAAAATTTTCGTTTATTAACGTTATTAACAATGAAAAATCATGAGATTGTTTCTTTTTTTTCAAAAAAAACGTATCGAATTAATCAGAATGCAAGAAACATCACACAACCTTTTATTACTATTACCCGTTTTGGAAATAATAAGTTTTTTTCGTATCCTTATGAATCAGATAATACTATGTTATTTCCTCTACTTGTATTGGTTCTATTTACGTTGTTCGTTGGATCTCTAGGAATTCCTTTCAATAAGGAAGAAGTGTATTTGGACATATTATCAAAATGGTTAACTCCGTCTATAAACCTTTTACATCAAAATTTGAATAATTCAATAGATTGGTATGAATTTTTGAAAGATGCTCTTTTTTCAGTTAGTATAGCTCTTTTTGGAATATTTATAGCCTTTTTTTTTTATAAACCTGTTTATTCGTCTTTGCAAAATTGGGACTTAATAAACTCTTTTGTTAAAACAGGTCCTAAAAGAATTTTTTTGGACAAAATAATAAATTGTATATATGATTGGTCATATAATCGTGGTTACATAGATGCTTTTTATGCAAGATTCTTTATTGGGGGAATAAGAGGATTGGCCAAATTAACTTCTTTTTTTGATAGACGCGTAATTGATGGAATTACTAATGGAGTTGGTGTTTTGACTTTCTTTGTAGGCGAAGGTATCAAATCTGTAGGTGGCGGGCGAATTTCTTCTTATCTTTTCTTGTATTTCTTTTTTTTATCAATCCTTTTATTACAAATTTTTGTTTTGTTTTTTGACCATTAGGGCTAGTTAGAATTGTATTCAATGTATTCAATAAAAATTTGTAAAATTTGGCTCTTTTTTCTGAACCAATCCTTCCTTGTTCTTTTTCTGAAAATAAAGAGAGGCCCTTCCAATTTAAACTCGATCCCGATTCTCTATCAAATTTACTGATTAAAGTAAATAAATGACGATTTTCCGTTGAAAAAGTTTTTTTATCAAATTGGTCTATTTTATGTTCAAACTTTTGGTAATCAGTATCAGGAAGAAGGAGACTATGAATCTTATTAATTTCCATTGTCTCTATGAAATTTTCTAACGAAATTTTATTTATGATTGAAGGTGAAATTTTTTTTTTGATTGTTCCCCGATATAACCCATTCAAAATGGGATCATACATTTTAGGCAAGTAATATTTTCTAGTCTTATCATTACACAATCTAGTACTTTTTTCGAGTATATCTAGAGAAAAAAATCCCGTATCTAGAGCCTCAATTCTATTTAAAAACTCGTTGTTTAAGTTGTTATTTTTGTGTTGGTTAGTATAAACCCAATGATTGTACAGTTCATCCGAAGAGAGTTTTTCTAGTGTGGGCAGGGACATCCTTCTTTGTATCATTTCTCCAAAAGTTGACAAGCTAGGCGGATACGTAAAAGAGATTCTTTCTTTTCCATCACTTCGGCATGTATAAAAAAAATATTGTGACATTTCTTTTCTTGCAGTCCTTTCAAATCTATTATTTTTTATGTATCGTAATGGGCGATTCCATCGTTTATAATCGAAAAGAAAGGTCAGAAGAGGTTTTTCAAACCAGAAGAGGCCTTTATAAACTGGGCTATTG